ACATTCGAACCACTGTTGGTCATATTTCTTTTTATCGAGAGATAGAAGAAGCCGTACAAGGGTTTTGCCGGGCTTGCTCATATAGTACCTAAGCTAAAAAATTCTATGATACCCGCGATAATTCGATTCGGGTTTCCCCGTCTCAACTAGATATTCTAATTCGTGAATTTCTCCGCTAATCAAGATCGAGGAAAGGCAGTCTTCGAATCACTGACTCAAATCCATTGTCGAATCCTACTCAACTGAATAGCGAGGTACTTATGGCAGAACGGGCCGATCTAGTCTTTCACAATAAAGCGATAGATGGAACTGCCATGAAACGACTTATTCGCAGATTAATAGATCACTTTGGAATGGCATATACATCACATGTCCTGGATCAAGTAAAGACTCTGGGTTTCCAGCAAGCCACTACTACATCCATTTCATTAGGAATTGATGATCTTTTAACAATACCTTCCAAGGGGTGGCTAGTACAAGATGCGGAACAACAAAGTTTAATTTTGGAAAAACACCATCATTATGGGAATGTACACGCGGTAGAAAAATTACGTCAATCCATTGAGATCTGGTATGCTACAAGTGAATATTTACGACAACAAATGAATCCTAATTTTAGGATGACTGATCCTTCTAACCCAGTCCATATAATGTCTTTTTCGGGAGCTAGAGGAAATGCATCTCAGGTCCATCAATTAGTAGGTATGAGAGGATTAATGTCGGATCCTCAAGGACAAATGATTGATTTACCCATTCAAAGCAATTTACGCGAAGGACTCTCTTTAACGGAATATATTATTTCCTGCTACGGAGCTCGCAAAGGAGTTGTGGATACTGCTGTACGAACATCAGATGCTGGATACCTCACGCGCAGACTTGTTGAAGTAGTTCAACACATTGTTGTACGTAGAACAGATTGTGGCACCATCCGAGGGATTTCTGTGAGTCTTCAAAATGGGATGATAACAGAAAGAATTTTTATCCAAACATTAATTGGTCGTGTATTAGCGGACAATATATATATGGGTTCACGATGCGTTGCCATTCGAAATCAAGATATTGGGATTGGACTTGTTAATCGATTCATAACCTTTAGAGCAAAATCAATATCTATTAGAACTCCCTTTACTTGCAGGAGTACATCTTGGATCTGTCGATTATGTTATGGCCGTAGTCCCACTCATGGCGACCTGGTCGAATTGGGAGAAGCGGTAGGTATTGTTGCGGGTCAATCTATTGGGGAACCCGGGACTCAACTAACATTAAGAACTTTTCATACCGGTGGAGTATTTACAGGCGGTACGGCGGAACATGTACGAGCTCCTGATAATGGAAAAATAAAATTCAATGAACATTTGGTTCATCCCACACGTACACGTCACGGCTATCCAGCTTTTCTATGTTATATAGACCTATATGTAACTATTGAGGGTCAAGATATTCTACATAATGTGAATATTCCACCAAAAAGTTTGATTTTAGTTAAAAATGATCAATATGTAGAATCAGAACAAGTCATTGCCGAGATTCGCGCCGAAGCATCCATCTTGAATTTTAAAGAGAGGGTCCGAAAACATATTTATTCTGACTCAGAGGGAGAAATGCACTGGAGTACCGCTGTGTACCATGCACCCGAATATACATATGGTAATGTTCATCTCTTACCAAAAACAAGCCATTTGTGGATATTATCAGGAGTTCCGCACAGATCCAGTATAGTCCCTTTTTCGCTCCACAAGGATCAAGATCAAATAAATATTCATTCTCTTTCTGTCGAACGAAAATCTATTTCTAACCTTTCAGTGACTGATGATCAAGCGAGACATAAATTGTTTAGGTCGGATCCTTCTGGTAAAAAGGAGGGGGGGGTTCTTGATTATTCAGTACCTGATCGAATCATATGTAAGGGTCATTGTAATTTTATATACCCCGCTATTCTTGACGAGAATTCTGATTTATTGGCAAAGAGACGAAGAAATAGATTCATCATTCCATTACAATCGAATCAAGAACAAGAAAAAGAACTAATACCCCGTTCAGGTATCTCGATTGAAATACCCATAAATGGTCTTTTCCGTATAAATAGTATTCTTGCTTATTTCGACGATCCTCGATATAGAAGAAAGAGTTCGGGAATTACTAAATATGGGACTATAGAGGCGGATTCTATCGTCAAAAAAGAGGATTTGATTGAGTATCGAAGAACAAAAGAATTTCGGCCAAAATATAAAATGAAAATAGATCGATTTTTTTTCATTCCCGAGGAAGTGCATATCTTACCCGGAGCTTCTTCCATAATGGTACGGAACAATAGTATCATTGGAGTAGATACGCGAATTACTTTCAATATAAGAAGCCGAGTAAGCGGATTGGTCCGAGTGGAGAAAAAAAAAAAAAAGATTGAACTCAAAATATTTTCGGGGGATATTTATTTTCCTGGAGAGACAGAAAAGATATCCTGGCACAGCGGTATCTTGATACCACCCGGAACGGGAAAAAA